ATTAAAGTAAATTTTATTCCAACAGGTTAATATACATTTATATTTTAATTTATACATATAATAATTATTTATTTAATATAAATATAATTAAACATTAATATATTATAATTATATATATATTTATAAATTACTATATAATTATAATATATATAAATAATTATAATATTATTAATACTAAATCTATCCTCATACTATAGAGGATAGATTTATATATATATGAAATATTTAATATAATAACCCAATTAAATAATTAATTAAATATAATTAATAATTCTTATTTAAATTTAAATTATTAATTAGAATTGAATCAACCTAAGGTTGATTTAGTTTAAATTAAATTTTATTTAATAAAATATATTATTAGTTTAATAATAGTTAATATTTAATTAATTGTAATCAATAAATAAATTAAAATTTTAAGAATTTATAAAATTGAAACTATAAGAATAAGTAGTAAATAATATTAAATATGAATAATAAAATTAATTAATTAAATAGTTTAACTTTAATTCTATTGCTTTCTTTTTTTTTTTTTGCAGAAAAAAGAAAGCAATACTAGGTTAAGGTAATGAATATATTTTTACTTATTATACCTATTTAATATATATTCCTGGGTAAATTCATATATCTTAAATATAAGTTAATTTATTTATTTAATTAACCATAATTACTTTCTAGTGAGAGTAATATATAATTAATTCCATAATTTATTCTATATTCTTATTTAATTAATCATAACTACTCACTAGTAAGATAAATATAATAAGTAATCCCCTAGTTACTTATATATTCTTATTTAATTAATCATAACTACTCACTAGTAAGATAAATATAATAAGTAATCCCCTAGTTACTTATATATTCTTATTTAATTAATCATAACTACTCACTAGTAAGATAAATATAATAAGTAATCCCCTAGTTACTTATATATTCTTATTATTACTTATTGGATTGCTAGATTTCTAGTTAAATGTTTCTGTGATTATTTCCAATGAGGGTCTTAATGACTAATATTTTTTCTTTATGATATTCCGATGATTATATCTTATTTAATTTTTTATAATCTACTCTAATTTTAATAGAAATTGTAGCACAAATATTACTGGCCTACCCCCCCAATAATTTAAAGTCCTGTATGGTTTATACTAATTTGTTTAAGTTAAGTTTGATTCTTGCTTTAAGTTTAGTTATTTTGATTAATTTATATATTTAAAATTGTTAATATAATTTTTAATAGTAATTAGAATTTTTTAATTTATTTAAATAAATTGAGTAATTCATTTTTATAGTTGATAAATTCTGTGCCAGCATTCGCGGTTATACAGTTAATTAAAATTAAATTTTTTGGTTCATTATTAATTTATTTTTTAGGAATTTCACATTTTTTATTTAGGTGGAATTTATAATTACTTTTTTTTCTATTTATTAATTTATTATACCTTTATAATTCAAAATAGGATTAGATACCCTCTTATGTTTAAATTTAAATTTAACTTGAATAAAAGTAGATTTACTCTTCATAACTCAAAGAATTTGGCGGTTAATCTTATATTCAGAGGAACCTGTGTAATGATTGATAAACCACGATAGTTTCTACTTTCTATTTATTTATATATCTCTATGTAATGATTGTTTTTTAAGAATTAATTTTCTTTGAGTTTATTCAATTATATTAGGTCAAGGTGTAGTTTTTAGAATAGAATATATGGGTTACTTTAGTTTAAATTTTAATTTTATATTTATGGTTATTAACATAGGTATTATTTAGGATTTGATAGTAAATTAAATTAATTAATTATTTTGAATTTTTATTAAGATTAGTGTACATATTGCCCGTCACTCCTATATTAGGATAAGTCGTAACATAGTAACCCCACCGGAAGGTGGGGTTAGATGATTTCAAGGTGTAGCTTATATAAAGTCAATTATTTACATTAATTAGAAATCTTCGGTTCATTTTGATTTTTATAATTTTATTTTTATTTGTTGTTTATTTTTTATTTATATTTTTTTAGTTTTCAACAAAATAATTTATTTTTATTACTGACAAGGATTAATTATATAATTTTAAATGTAATTGTTTTTGTACCTTTTGTATCAGGGTTAATTTAATTATTAATTTATATTAATTTCCCGAATCAAATTGATCTTTTTTGATATTAATTTCTTGTTTTATAAAGTTTTATAATTTTAATTAAGTAGTTAAAAGTTAATCGTTTTTTGTTATATCTGGTTAATTAATAATAAATTTAATTTTAATTATTTTTTGTAATTTAATAAATGAGGGATAATCTTCATTTTAATTTAAAATTTAATTTTTGTTGGTTTTTTTATGATTTGTATTTTTTGTTATTTAGTTTGTAATAAATTTTATCTTTTTATTATAATTATTTTTTATTTAATATAATATTAATTTTTTTTAATAAATTTATGTTTATATATAATAATGATTAAATTAGTATAATTTTCAATTAAATTTTAATGAACTCGGCAATTTAAATTTTCAAATGTTTAACAAAAACATTTCTTTTAGTAATTTTTTAAAAGTATTATCTGCTCAATGATTAATTTTAAATAGCTGCAGTATTTTGACTGTACAAAGGTAGCATAATAATTAGTCTTTTAATTGGAGTCTGGAATGAATGATAAAATGAGAAATTTACTTTATTAATTTTATTATTAAAATTTAATTTTTAAGTGAAAAAGCTTAATTACTTTTTTGGGACGAGAAGACCCTATAGAACTTTATTTATTTATTTAATATTAATTTGTTTAGTTTAAATTTATTTATTAATTATTTAAATTTAATTGGGGTGATTATTAAATTTAACTTTAATTTTTATTTTCATTAATTTATGATTTTTTGATCCTTTTATAAGATTATAAGATTAAGTTACCTTAGGGATAACAGCGTAATTTTGATGGTAAGTTCTTATTTATATTAAAGTTTGCGACCTCGATGTTGAATTAAGATAATGCTAAGGGGTAGATTTTTTGGTGTTAAGTCTGTTCGACTTTTAATTTCTTACATGATTTGAGTTCAGACCGGTGTGAGCCAGGTCGGTTTCTATCTGATTATATATAAATTATTTTAGTACGAAAGGACCATTTAATTCAATTTTATATTGTTATTTTTTAATATTAGTTTGGCAGAAAATAATGTGTTAAATTTAGGTTTTAATTAAATGTATATTTACATAGCTAGTATTGTTTATTTTAAATTTTTTTTTTCTGGTATTTATAGTTTTGATTTCTGTTGGGTTTTTTACTCTGTTTGAACGTAAAGTTTTGAGATATATTCAGTATCGTAAAGGACCTAATAAAGTTGGTTATATAGGATTATTACAGCCTTTTAGTGATGGATTGAAGTTGTTTTGTAGGGAATCTATTTGACCTTTAAATTCTAATTTAATTATTTATTATTTTTGTCCTATTTTTAGTTTAATTCAATCCCTTTTTATTTGGTTGATTTATCCATTTTTATTTAATTGTATTAATTTTAATTTTGGGTTGTTGTTTTTTTTAGTTTGTTCTTCTTTTAGTGTTTATGGTTTAATAATTTGTGGATGGTCTTCTAATAGAGTGTATTCAATGTTAGGTTGTATTCGCAGAATTTCTCAAGCTGTTTCTTATGAAGTTTCTTTATCATTAATTTTATTATGTTATTTTTTATTGGTTGGTAATTATAATTTCTTAAGTCTAGGTCTATATCAATCTAATATTTGGTTTTTATTTATTTCTTTACCTATTTTTTTTTGTTGAGTTTCTTGTTGTATAGCAGAAACTAATCGTAGACCATTCGATTTTTCTGAGGGTGAAAGTGAATTAGTGTCTGGATTTAATATTGAATATAGATCAGGTGGTTTTGCATTTCTTTTTATTGCTGAGTATTCAAGAATTATTTTTATGAGATTAATTACTTGTATAATTTTTGGTGGAGGAAATTTTATTGATTTTGTTTTTTATTTAAAGTTGGTTTTTATATGTTTTTGTTACATTTGAGTACGTTCTTGTCTACCCCGATATCGTTATGATAAGCTTATATATCTCGCTTGAAAGTGTTATTTACCATTATCTTTGAATTATTTATTTTTTTTTATTTTACTTAAGTTTTTATTTATTTATCATTTTTTTTTGTGAAGTTAATAAATCTCTCTATTTTATATTTTCAAAATATAAGTTTTAATCTTTAAACTAATTAACTATTTAATGATTTTATCTCAAGTTTTGGTGATTAATGGGTCTATAATGAAGTATGAGAAATATATTAATGTTAATATTACACCAGTTGTTGTGAATGGTAGTTCAACTGGTTGAGATCCAATTCATGTTAATAGAATAAAGTTTGAAACAAAAATTCAGTAGTATATTTGGCTTATAGGATAAAAGTTGAGTCCCTTAAATTTTATATTTATAGATATTGGTATAATTATTAAAATAATAATTGATATAAAAAGAGCTAATACTCCACCTAATTTATTTGGAATTGATCGTAGAATAGCATAAGCAAATAAAAAGTATCATTCTGGTTGGATATGAACTGGTGTTACTATTGGATCAGCTGGTGTAAAATTGTCAGGATCAGAAAGTATAAATGGTTCTATTATATTTAACATAAATATAATTATTAATGTAATTGATATTCCTATTAAATCTTTAATTGAATAATATGGATGAAATGGAATTTTATCAATTTTTGAATTTAATCCAATTGGATTTCTAGATCCTGTTGAATGTAGTATAAATAAATGAATAATTACTATTATTATGATAATAAATGGTAAAATAAAATGTAATGAAAAGAACCGTGATAAAGTTGGATTTCTAACTGCAAATCCGCCTCAAATCCAGTTTACTAATATTCTTCCAAGGTACGGAATTGCTGATAGTAAATTTGTAATTACTGTTGCGCCTCAAAATGATATTTGACCTCATGGTAATACGTACCCTAAAAATGCAGCTGCTATAGTTAATAAAAGAATTAAAACTCCTGATGTTCATGTATTAAATATTTTATATGAAGAATAATATATACCTCGTCCGATATGCATAAATATACATATAAAGAATAATGAAGCCCCATTTGCATGGATAGTTCGAATTAATCATCCGTAATTTACATCTCGTATAATATGTCTTACTCTATTAAATGCTATTTCGATATTTGCAGTGTAGTGTATAGATAATATAATACCTGAAATTAATTGAATTATAAGACATGTTCCTAAAATTGATCCAAAATTTCATCAGTTTCTTAAATTTAATGGTGTTGGTAAATAAACAAGGGAATTTGCTAATATCGAAATAATTTTGTTAGATTTTAATATGGATTTATTCATAAGTTCTCGATCGTAATGGTCCTTCAAATAATTTAATAATTTTATTTACTGAAATTATTGTTAATAATAGATATATAACTATTATTATTGTTATAAGTATAAATTTTCTATATATCTTATTTATAGATATTATGTTTCTTGCTGTTATTTGAATTGCTTGAAATTCTTGATTTGGTAAATTTAATATTGTTTCTTCTATAATTAATATTATTATGATAAGAGTTAATATTATTTTAAAATTAAATTTAAATTTTTCATTTGATGTAATTCTTCTTATATATATAAAAATAATTATTAAACCCCCAATTATAATTAAGAATGTAATTATAGGAATTCATGAATATGAATTGACTATATTTATTATTAGAATAGTTAATGTTGTTTGTATTAGTAATGTTAAACCCATAGATATGGGTCTTTTTATTATTGTTGCTATAATTGCAATTGTTGTTATTGTTTTTATTATTATTATTTTAATTTCAGTAAATATTTTATTAAAATATAAGTTTTGGAGACTTAAGATATGTTATTAACATTTTACTGATGCTTTAAGACTATTATTCATTTTTAATTTACAAAATTAATATTTTAATTAAATTATTAAAACTAATGATCAATTTTTTTTTTTTTTTTTTGTTTTTAGGATTTTTATCTCTTAGTTTAGTTCGAAAACATGTTTTTTTGTGTTTAATTAGATTAGAATTTATTATTATTTATTTATTATTGATTCTTTATTTTTATTGTTTAATATTTTTTAGTTCATTGTATGTTTATATTGTTTTATTAACTTTTTATGTATGCGAAGGGGTTTTAGGTTTAAGATTAATTGTTCTTATAATTCGGTGTCACTCTAATGATTATTTAAGTTCTATTTATATATGATAAGTTATATATTTTACATAATTTTTGTGATCCCTATGTTTAACTATTCTTTTTGGTATTGTTATCAGTTTATTTATATGTTTTTTATTTTTATCTTTATGTTTTTATCATCAGAATTTAATTTATGTTCAGTTTCTTATTTGTTTGGGGTTGATTATATTTCTTATAGTTTGATTATTCTTAGATTTTATATTGTAAGATTAATAAATTTAGCTAGTTTATTATTAATAAATAATTCTTCTTTCTTATTTATTAATTATACAATTTGTTTTTTGTTGTTAGTTATTTTTTCTTCAGTTAATATACTTTTAATATATATTTCTTTTGAGTTTATTCTTATTCCTTTAGTAGTTTTAATTTTAGGTTGGGGGTATCAACCAGAACGGTTGCGATCTGGCATTTATTTATTTTTTTATACTTTATTTGGTTCATTACCTTTATTTGTTTTTATTTTATATTTATATATAGATTTTAATATAATTTGTTTTGTTTTGGATTTAAGTTTTAATTTTAATTTTATTGTTCACTTATCTGTAATTATTCCTTTTTTAATTAAATTTCCTATATTTATACTTCACTTTTGGTTACCTAAGGCTCATGTTCAGGCTCCTATTTCTGGCTCTATAATTTTAGCAGGATTAATATTAAAGATTGGTGGTTATGGATTAATTCGATTTATATATTTAAATGAAAATTTTTTTTATAGATACAGATATATTTGATTTTCTTTTGGGATCTTAGGTTCACTTATAGTAAGTTTAATTTGTTTAATTCAGGTTGATTTAAAGTGTTTAATTGCTTATTCTTCCGTTGCCCATATAAGATTATGTCTTATAGGTATTTTAACTATAAGAAAATTAGGTATACTAGGGTCTTTAATTATAATATTATCTCATGGTTTGTGTTCTTCAGGGTTATTTTGTTTAGCAAATATTTGCTATCTTCGAATTAATTCCCGTAGTTTATATTTAATTAAAGGTATAATTTTTTTTATGCCTAGAATATCATTTTTTTGGTTTTTATTTAGTTCTTTTAATATAGGTTGTCCCCCTAGTATTAATTTTTTAGGGGAATTAATAATTATTATTAGATCTATTTATTATTTTGATTTTTCTTATTATTACTTATTTTTAGGTTCTTTTTTCTGTGCATGTTTTTGTTTTTATTTATATAGATGTTCCCAGCATGGAAGTTTTAGTGATAGTTTTTCATATTCTAATATTTTTGTTTCTGAATTTTTGTTATTAATTAATCACTTATATCCTTTAATTTTATTGTTGTTTTGGTTTATTATTTTTTAATTATTTAAGTAGTTTAATTTAAAATTGAAATTTGTGGTGTTTCGGATATTTATAAGTCTTAAGTTTTGTTAAATAAGTATTTAATTTGATTTTTTAATTTATTATTTTTATCTATTTTGTCTTTTTATTTAGGGTTATATTTTATAAATAGAAATTTTTGTATATTTTTGGAGTATAATTTAATTTGTATAAATTCTTTAAATTTTTATTATGTTTTAATTTTTGATTATAGGTCTTTGTTGTTTGTATCTGTTGTTTTATTTATTTCTTCTATAGTAATTTTGTATAGATCTTTTTATATAGGTTATTCAAGTATCTCTTCTAATCGTTTTTTATATTTAGTTTTATTATTTATTTTTAGAATATTTCTTATAATTATAAGACCTAATTTAATTAGTATTCTATTAGGTTGGGATGGTTTGGGATTGGTTTCTTATTGTTTAGTTATTTATTATAGATCATTAAGAAGAAATTTGTCTGGTATAATTACTTGTTTAACAAATCGATTAGGGGATATTGGTATTTTAGTTTGTATTGGTTGAATAATATCATTTGGAGGTTGAAATTTTATTTTTTATAATTTTTATTTTAATAAAAATATTTTTATTCTTATTATTTTATCCTCTTTCACTAAAAGAGCACAAGTTCCTTTTTCGTGTTGATTACCAGCAGCTATAGCTGCTCCTACCCCTGTTTCATCACTAGTTCATTCTTCAACTTTAGTAACAGCTGGTGTATATTTATTACTTCGATTTTTTGATAGTTTAATTGTTTTTAATTATTTTTTTATATTAATAGGTTTATTTACTATAATCTTTTCATCTTTTTGTGCAAATTATGAATTTGATTTAAAGAAAATTATTGCTTTTTCAACATTAAGACAATTAGGGTTAATAATAACTTCTATTTTCTTGGGATTTCTAGATTTTTCATTTTTTCATTTATTAACTCATGCAATATTTAAATCTTTATTATTTTTATGTTCGGGAATTTTTATTTATTTTTATTTAGACAATCAAGATATTCGATTTTTAGGTGGTTGTTGTAACTTTTTACCCTTAACTAGATGTTGTTTTAATATTTCTAATATGGCTTTATGTGGGATTCCATTTTTATCTGGTTTTTATTCTAAGGATTTAATTATTGAAATATCTTTTTTCTCTGGGTTTAATTTTTTGGTTATTATAATTTTTTATTTTAGTCTAGGATTAACTTGTTGTTATTCATTTCGTCTTGTTTATTACTCTTTAATAAAGAATTTTAGTTTTTCACCTCTAAGTTGTATAAAAGATGAATTTAATTTTATAGGAATTAGAGTTTTGATTATAAGATTATTTTCTACGGTTTTTGGGTGTATTTTAAATTGGTTAATAAATTTTGATTTAATTTGAATCTTTCTCCCAATATGAGTTAAAATTAATACTTTATTTTTTGTTATTTTAGGATTGTGACTTGGTTTTGAACTTAACAGATTTAATTACTTAAAATTTCTAGATTATTATTTTTTTAATTCTAATATATGGTTTATGTTAGGATACTCTATATTTTTAACCAATTCTTTTTTTGGTTTATTTATTAATTATTACAGGGTTCTTTTTTGGGGTGAATTTTATTTAACTTTAAATCTTTATAATTATTTATTTAGAGTTTCTAATTTTTTTCAATTGTATTTAAATAATAATCTTAAAATTTTTATAATTTCTTATTTATTATGATTTTTATTTTTATTATGTGTTTATAGCTTATGTAGAGTTTAATGCTGAAGACATTAGGGAAATAGATTTTTGAGCACAAATTCATTGACTTAAAGTTCATCTTTTTACTGAAAATAAAATATTTTTTTTAAACTAAATGAATAAGAATATAACGGAATTTAACCGCATTAAAAGTTAGTTAGCAGCTACTTTTTTACATTTACTCTATTAATTGGATTTATAATCAATTATTCTATTAACAATAGAATGCCTCTAAAATTTGGCTTCAATTAAAAACATAGGGATAAATACCCTAATATTAGGTCGAAACTAAATGTAATTATTACTTCAATGTTGATAAAGAAACCTTAAGCAAGGACTTTTTAATTGCAAATTAAATGTTATAATTAACTATAACTTTATTTTGTTCAATTTAAAAGTCCATTTATTCATTCATAATATAATCCAACTAAAAGAATAAAAATAAAGGTTGTACATGTTAATGTTCAAAATTTTATTATTGAAAATTTTATTGTTAATACTATTGGTATAATAATTACAATTTCTACATCAAAAATTAAGAAGATAATAGCAATTATAAAGAAATGAATTGAAAAGGGTAAACGTTTTTTTGAAATAGGGTTAAATCCACACTCGAATGGAGACAGCTTTTGTGTATCTATAATAGACTTTTTTCTTAACAGGGTAATTATAAAAATTATTAAAATATTAATTAAAATAATTAAAATTATGTATTTTATAACTAATATTATTCATTTTTATTAATCCTTTTAATTGGAAGTTAAATATACTTTATATACTAAATGAACATCTACCTCATCAATAAATTGAAATATACAAGAATAATCATACTACATCTACAAAATGTCAGTATCATGCTGAACATTCAAATCCTACATGGTGATAGTTAGAATAATGTAATTTTTTTAGTCGAACAATTGAAATTAAAATAAAAATTGATCCAATTAAAACGTGAATTCCATGAAACCCCGTTCTTATAAAAAATGATGAACCATATACAGAATCCGAAATACAGAATGGGGATTCTACATACTCATATATTTGTAATGTTGAGAAGTATACTCCTAGAATAATAGTGATTAATATTCTTTTTATTGCTTGTGAGTAATTTTTTGTTAATAATGCTCTATGAGACCATGTTATTGAAACTCCTGATGATAATAAAATTATTGTGTTTAATAAGGGAATTCCTATTGGATTAAATGATTTAATATTTAATGGTGGTCAGTTTATACCAATTTCAATTGATGGTGACAATCTTCTGTGGAAAAATGATCAAAAGAATGATACGAAAAATATAACTTCTGACAGAATGAATAAAATTATACCTAGCTTTATATTTTTAATAACTTTTATTCTGTGTAAACCTTGAAATGTAGATTCTCGAATAATATCTCGTCATCATTGAATTATACATAAAATTGTAATTAAAGTGCCAATTATAATTAGGTAGAATTCTGTTTTATTAAATATTAGGATTGCTCCTGATGTTAAGCATAATAAAGATATTGAGCTTAAGATAGGTCAAGGTCTTTTATCTACTAAATGGAATGGGTGGTTATTCATTTATACTTCTCTAGAGTATAAAGTTGCTAAAATTATAAATACATATGATTGAATAAGTGATACAGCAGTTTCGAATAATATTAATGTTATAAAAATAAATATAAAAACTATGGTTGTTAAAAATCTACATCTGTTTCCTAATAAAGCTATTAATAAGTGACCTGCAATTATATTTGATGTTAATCGTACTGCTAAAGACCCGGGTCGGATCAAGTTTCTAATTGTTTCAATTAGTACCATAAATGGTATGAGAATGGATGGTGTACCTATTGGTACTAAATGAGTAAATATAGAGTTTGTTTTATTTATTCAACCGTATATTATAAATGATAGTCATATGGGTAATGCTAATGCTAATGAGAATGTTAAGTGGGAGGATGAAGTAAAGATATATGGGATTAATCCTATTATATTATTAATTAAAATAAAGATTCTTATTCTTAAAAATATAATTCTTGAACCCCTTTCTGGTATAATAACGTTTAATTCGTTTTTTATTGACATTATGATTTTTAATATTAAATTTATTATATTATTTGATTTAATTCAGTAGTTATAATTAAATATAAATAACAAAATTAATGATCTAATTCAATTTAAGGATAAGCTCCCTGTACAAGGATCAAATGTTGAAAATAGATTTATTATCATTTTCAAATTAAACTAATTTTTTTAGTTGATGATAATAATTTCAATGAAGTTTTATAATTAAAATATGTTATTCTAATTGATAATATAATTATTGAATTAAATATTAATATTAGGGTTATTCATCATATGGGGGATATTTGTGGTATAAAGAAATAATATTAATTATTTTTAATTTGACAAATTAATGTTTTATTTTAAACTAATTTCTTCATTAAGGGCATACGCTAATTTACCATAATTTGATTTAAGAGATCATTACTTGCTTTTAAGTATCTTAATGATTTTTTGTTAATTCAGTTTATAAATGATTTTATATTAACTCTTTCTATTGCAATTGGTATGAATCTATGATTAGATCCACAGATTTCTGAGCATTGTCCAAAGAAAATACCTGGACGATTTACAATTATATTTCCTTGGTTGATACGTCCCGGTGATGCATCAATCTTAATTCCTACAGATGGGATAGTTCATGAATGAATTACGTCCGATGAAGATGTTAAAATTCGAATTATTGTATTGAATGGGATAATTACACGATTATCAGTATCTAAAAGTCGAAAATCTCTTAATTCTAAATTATTAGATGGTTTTATATAAGATTCAAATTCAATTTCATTAAAGTCAGAATATTCATAAGATCAATATCATTGATGACCAATAACTTTAATTGTTAAAATAGGTTTTATTGATTCTTCAATTAAGTATAAAATTCGTAATGAAGGTAGTGCAATAAAAATTAATGTTAATGCTGGTATTAGTGTTCAAATTAATTCAATTGTTTGATTTTCTAATATTAATCGTCTTGTAAGTTTATTTATAAAAATAGTTACAATAATATACCCAACTATAACTGTAATTATCATAACAATTATTATTGCGTGATCATGAAATAACATTAATTGTTCTATGATTGGTGATACGGAGTCTTGTATAAATTTTGACATTCATGAATTTATTTCTAAAGAAATAAAAATATTTATAAATGAATCTTAAATTCATTACATTAAATTCTGCCACATTAGAATTTTGTTACTAATGGTAATTCTATATATGAGTGTTCTTCAGGAGGAGTTATTTGTATTCATTCAATTGATGATTGATTATTAATAGAGAAAATTACTATTCGTTTTGAAATCAATCTTTCTCATATAATTATTATTAAAAGTATAATTCTGATAGTAGAAATTAGTCTACCTAAGGATGAAATTAAATTTCATGAAGTATATAAGTCTGGATAATCAGAGTAACGTCGGGGTATACCACTAAGTCCTAGGTAATGTTGTGGAAAAAAAGTTAAATTTACCCCTAAAAATATAATTAAAAATTGAATTTTTAATCATTTTTTATTTAATGTTAATCCTGTAATTAATGGGTATCAATGAATAAAACCTGCTAAGATAGCAAAAACTGCTCCTATTGATAATACATAATGAAAATGAGCTACTACGTAGTAAGTATCATGTAAAACTACATCAATTGATGAATTTGACAAAATAATTCCGGTTAATCCCCCAATAGTAAATAAGAAAATAAAACCTAATGACCATAGTATTGAAATATTAAAGTTCTTATACACTCCATGTATTGTTGCCAACCATCTAAAAACTTTAATTCCAGTTGGTACTGCAATAATTATAGTTGCTGATGTGAAATAAGCTCGAGTATCAACATCTATTCCAATTGTAAATATATGATGGGCTCATACTACAAACCCTAAAACTCCAATTGAAACTATTGCATAAACTATTCCAATAAAACCAAATGATTCGTTTTTTCCACTTTCTTGAATAATAATATGAGAAATTAAACCAAATCCAGGAAGAATAAGAATATATACTTCGGGATGGCCAAAAAATCAGAATAAGTGTTGAAATAAAATTGGATCCCCTCCCCCTGAGGGATCAAAAAATGAAGTATTAATATTTCGATCAGTAAGTAATATTGTAATAGCCCCTGCTAATACTGGTAAGGATAAAAGTAACAAGAATGCTGTAATTAAAACAGATCATACAAAAAGAGGGGTTTGATCTATTTTTATACCAATTGCTCGTATGTTAATTACGGTAGTAATAAAGTTAATAGCCCCTAAGATTGATGAAATACCAGCAAGATGTAAAGAGAAAATTGCTATATCTACTCTAGGTGATGTATGTGCTAAATTCGATGAAAGTGGTGGGTATATAGTCCACCCTGTCCCAGCACCTGATTCAATAGTTGATCTTATAAGAAGTATAATTAATGATGGTGGTAATAATCAAAATCTTATATTATTTAATCGTGGGAATGCTATATCTGGAGCTCCAATTATTAAAGGTAATAATCAATTACCAAAACCACCAATTATAATTGGTATAACTATAAAGAAAATTATAATTAATGCATGAGATGTTACTACTGTATTGTATACTTGATCATTGTTTATTAATGGGCCAGGTTGTCTAAGTTCTAATCGAATAATTAATCTTAATATTATGCCAACAATACCAGATCAAATTCCGAATATAAAGTATAATGTTCCAATATCCCTATGATTAGTTGAAAATAATCATTTATTCATTAGGGTGTCTGAAAAAAGTAACAAACTGTAAATTTGTAAATGAAGGTAAATTTCTCCTAATAAGTTTTAATAGTTTAATAAAATATTAAATTGCAAATTTAATGATACCTTTGTGTTTAAAACTTAAGATTTACTTCAAGTAATTTTAACTTTGAAGGTTAATAGTTTTATTAACTTAAAATCCTTATAAGGATTTTAAGTTTAAAACTATTAATGGTAGTATAAATCTAGTTATAATAGCGAAAGAATTAAAATTTAATTTATTTGATATCAATCATTTAGGTATATTAAAAAATAAAATGATAGATAAAATTACTATTCGAGTATAAAAAAATATAACAATTAATGAGGTTATTATTATAATAGCAATAATTATAAATTCATTATTTATAATTAATAATTTGATTACTATTAATTTAGCAAAGAATCCAGGTAAAGGTGGAAATCCACCTATAGATAAAATTGCAAATCAACAACATATTTTTACATAAATATTAAAATTATTAATTATTATTTGGTTAATAAAATTAAAATTTAATTTTATAATTAAATAATTCATTAATATTAAAGAAATAGAATATACAAAGAAAAAAGTTAGTCAAATTTCTATGCTGTTTAATGACGAAATAATTAATGATATATTAAAAATTGAAGAATAAGTTAAAATTTTTTTAATTGAGTTTTGGTTTAATCCTGAAATTGAACCTACTAATAACCCAAAAATAATAAATAAATCAAAATTTTCATTAATATATGACAATATATTAATTGGAGCCAATTTTATTAAAGTAAATATAATAAAAATAGAATAATATCTCATCCCCTCAATGATTGAAATTACTCATGTATGTAATGGTCTAACCCCTAATTTTAGTATAATAGATATAGAGAGAATCGTTGTGTTTGAAATGAATATCGACATTATAATAACCCCTATTATTATAATTGAAGATCTTAATCTTTGAATAATGAAATATTTAATGCAAGATTCTGAATTAAGTTTAAATTTATTTGATATAACAGGAACAAAACATATCATAGACAATTCTAACCCCAATCAAATTGTTAGTCAATTATTTGAACTTATTGCAATAGTAACCCCTATTACTATACAAAAGTTAAATAAAATTTCAAAATTTATTAAAATTAAAAAGAAGAAAATTAATTCTATATTTAGGTTATGGGCCTAATAGCTTAGGATTAGCTTATCTTTTTGTATTTTAGTGTAATAATGCATATAAATTTTTGAAGTTTAAGGTTAAGTTTAATTCTTTAATTTACAATAAGAGTAAAAATTTACTTAATTTATTCTATCAAAATAATCCTTTAATCAGGCATCTTACT